TTATTCCATATATTTTGATATTGAAAATAATATTTTTGAGATTGACAATGAGCCCCTTCCCCTGTTTCGAGGTAAACTAGAAAAAGCACTTTCTAGATATAGTTTGAATAGTTACATTCTAAATTGCATTGACAATTATCTTGATATTGAAATCCTTATGAATAGTGACATTTATAGTTCTATTTTTAATGTAGACCAAAAGGCTATTAGATACATTGTTACTTACATTTGTTATGAAATGGATTCCCATGAAGAAAGCGATTCCCATATGCAACAAAATCCCAGTATAAGTATAAATTACAAGGATTTGTGGGTTCTATGCGAAAATTGTTATGAATTAAATTATAAGAGGTTTTTGAAGGAAAAATTGAATATTTGTGAACACTGTGGGTCTCATTTGAAAATGAGTAGTTCAGATAGAATTGAACTTTTGATTGATCCCGGCACTTGGGCTCCAATGGATGAGGACATGTTTTCTGTGGCCCTTGAATTTGATTCGGAGGAGGAGGATGCCTATGAAGATAAAAAAGATGGCGATGAGGACATTATTTCTGTGGCCCCTGAATTTGATTCGGCGCGGGCTCCAATGGGTGACGGAATGGCTTGTTTTGCGGGCCCCACTGATTCGAAGGAGGAGGGGTCTTATATCGATCGTATTGATTCTTATCAAAAAGAGACAGGGTTAAATGAGGCTGTTCAAACAGGCATAGGTCAATTAAATGGCATTCCCCTAGCAATTGGGGTTATGGAGTTTCAGTTCATGGGGGGGAGTATGGGATCCGTAGTAGGCGAGAAAATAACCCGTTTGATCGAATATGCTACTGATAAATCTCTACCTGTTATTATAGTGTGTGCTTCCGGGGGAGCCCGTATGCAAGAAGGGAGTTTGAGTTTGATGCAAATGGCAAAAATATCTTCCGCTTCATATAACTATCAATCAAATAAAAACGTATTATATGTATCGATCCTTACCTCTCCTACAACCGGTGGAGTGACCGCCAGCTTTGGTATGTTAGGGGATATCATTATTGCCGAACCTAATGCCTACATTGCATTTGCGGGTAAAAGAGTAATTGAAGAAACATTGAAAACCGAAATACCTGAAGGTTCACAAGAGACTGAGTATTTATTCGAGAAAGGCTTATTCGACCCAATCGTACCACGTAATCCTTTAAAAGGCGTTCTGAGTGAGTTGTTTCAACTTCATGGTTTCTTTCCGGTGAATCAAAATGAAAGTCAAAAAAAGGGGGATTTGTTATAGCCGCATATATATAATAGAAGAACTTCATCCAATTTAAAGGGGATCTCACACCACAAGACAGAGAACAATAACCGAGAAAAAAGGTCTAATTTCTAATTATGGAAACAACAAGTTGTTGTTCTTAACAATAAAACAACAATTCGTATATATGATATAACTAGAATAACCGAAACAGAGATCTATTCTATTCAATTAACCGCGGTCATCTTATTATATCCGAGTAATTGAACATGCATAAGAAAGATCCACCTTAATTTACAATTCCAAGAAGGCGGGTCTTTCTTATGCATACAGGCCCATTCAAATCCATAAGTATAAGTAAAGTAGATAAACAGGAATCAGAATTAACGGCAGTACATACAAGATAGAGATTTGAGATGTTAAGTTAAATACTTAATCTTATAAAGAAACCAAAAAAATCAAAAATGAAAACCTCACTGAAAAAAAAAAAAAAATCTCGACTGAATCTTTCAGAAAGTCAAGGTATTTGTAAGAAAAAGCCTTTTTATTCTGAAAAGGCTGTATATCATCATTCATAACATAGATAAGGATACAAAACGTGCAGTTTTGTACTCATTCATTAGCCTTGTTGGCTTTCTTGTTCCGGCATTTTGAGTCCGATTTTTATTACGAAGGCTATAAAAGCCTTGGGAAAAAACCCTTCTTCTTTTTCTTTTTTTTATTTACATGATATAAAAAATCATGTAAATAAAAAAAAGAAAAAGAAGAAGAAGAAAAAAAAAGGACGAATCTTAAGTATATAAAGTATAGATAATGTACATAGTCTATGTACATTATCTATACTTTATATACTTAAGATCTCTTTACTTTATAAGATAAGAGGTTAAAATATTCAATCGAGGTATCTAGTCTATGGAAACTTTCAGCTTCCCTGCTTTTTTTGTACCTATCGTGGGCCTAGTATTTCCTGCAATTGCAATGGCTTCTTTATCTATTCATGTTCAAAAAAACAAGATTATCTAGCTCCAACGGGAGTAAAATATGAAAATGACTTTGTTTGAAAGACCCTATTATATTGTATAAAAGAAAAATAGTTCTATATAATTAGAATTATTCCTAATGATTCCAATTCTAATAGTGCTAGTTGGTGAAAGTTACTTTTTCGCTTGGGTTATTCTCTCAATTCCAATAAAATGCACCTGGATCTTGTATGAACTGGCGATCAGAACGTATATGGATAGAACTTATAACGGGGTCTCGGAAAACAAGTAATTTCCTTTGGGCCTGTATCCTTTTTTTAGGTTCATTAGGATTCCTATTGGTTGGAACTTCTAGTTATCTTGGTCGCAATCTGATATCCTTATTTCCGTCTCAGCAAATCCTTTTTTTTCCACAAGGGGTCGTGATGTCCTTCTATGGGATCGCGGGTCTCTTCGTTAGCTCCTATTTGTGGTGCGCTATTTGGTGGAATGTAGGTAGTGGTTATGAGCAATTCGATAGAAAAAAGGGAAAAGTTTGTATTTTTCGTTGGGGATTTCCTGGAAGAAATCGTCGCATTTTCTTTCGATTCCTTATGAGAGATATCCAATCGATTCGAATCGAAGTTATAGAGGGTCTTTATCCTCGTCGTGTACTTTATATGGAAATCAGAGGTCAGGGAGCCCTTCCGCTGACTCGTACTGATGAGAATTTGACTCCACGAGAAATTGAACAAAAAGCTGCTGAATTGGCCTATTTCTTGCGCGTACCTATTGAAGTATTTTGAAATGAACTGAAGCATTTTTCTCTGCATTGGGCAAGAGGCCCAGGAATCCAATCCTCTTTGTTTTTTTTTTGCTAGAGAGCTCCTCTTTCATAAAAATACAAGATTGAGTAGAGTCCAGCCAGGAAGTCGCTTCATTTCATTAAAAATTGACTGATTCAAAATGACAAAAAAGAAAACATTTGCCCCCTTTCCATATCTTGCATCTATAGTCTTTTTACCCTGGTGGATCTCTTTCTCATTTAACAAAAGTATAAAGTCTTGGGTTAGTAATTGGTGGACTACTAGTAAATCCGAAACTTTTTTGAATGATATTCAAGAAAAGAAGATTTTAGATAAATTCATAGAATTAGAAGAACTCTTTTTTTTGGACGAAATGATAAAGGAGTACCCGGAGACGCATATACAAAAGCTTCGTATAGGAATCCACGAAGAAACAATACAATTGGTTAAGATGCACAATGAGGGTCATATCCATACCATTTTGCATTTCTCGACAAATATAATAAGTTTTGCTATTTTAAGTGGTTATTCTATTCTGTGTAATGAAGAACTTGCCATTCTTAATTCTTGGGTTCGAGAATTTCTCTATAATTTAAGCGACACAATAAAAGCCTTTTCTATTCTTTTGTTAACTGATTTTTGTATTGGATTCCATTCGCCTCGTGGTTGGAAACTAATAATTTCTTTTGTCTACAAGGATTTTGGATTTTCTCATAATGATCAAATTCTATCTGTTCTTGTTTCTATTTTTCCAGTCATTCTAGATACCTTTTTTAAATATTGGATTTTCCATTATTTAAATCGTGTATCTCCCTCGCTTGTAGTGATTTATCATTCAATGAAAGACTAAAGAATGATTCACTAATATGAATCCAATGATAATCTTTCTTACTTCGTCCATAAACAAATCAGTCAAAATCTTAAGCACTCTTTCTCTTTTTATTCATCCAGGGGAGTATTCCTGTATTCCAGTAAAATAATAAAATAGTCTAATCGTGGATAGGAAACTATACTAGCAGCCTACCTAATTTATTGTATAAATGTATACATTTTTGGGATCAATGATTGGACCATGCAAAATAGAAATATCTTTTCTTGGGTAAAGGAGCAGATGACTCGATCCATGTCTCTATCGATCATGCTATTGATATATATAATAACTTGGGCATCGATTTCACATGCATATCCCATTTTTGCACAACAGAGTTATGAAAATCCACGAGAAGCAACCGGGCGTATTGTATGCGCCAATTGCCATTTAGCTAATAAGCCCGTGGATATTGAGGTTCCACAAGCAGTACTTCCTGATACTGTATTTGAAGCAGTTGTTAGAATCCCGTATGATATGCAACTGAAACAAGTTCTTTCTAATGGGAAAAAGGGGTCCTTGAATGTAGGGGCGGTTCTTATTTTACCGGATGGATTCGAACTAGCGCCTCCTGATCGTATTTCTCCCCAAATGAAAGAAAGGATGGGTAATCTGTCTTTTCAGATTTATCGCCCGACTCAAAAAAATATTCTTGTGATAGGACCTGTTCCTGGTCAGAAATATAGGGAAATCACCTTTCCTATTCTTTCACCGGACCCTGCTACTAAGAAAGATGTTTACTTCTTAAAATATCCTATATACGTTGGTGGGAACAGGGGAAGGGGGCAGATTTATCCCGATGGGAGTAAGAGTAACAATACAGTATATAATGCTACAACAGCAGGTATAGTAAGCAAAATAGTGCGTAAAGAAAAGGGGGGGTATGAAATAAACATAGTGGATGCATCTGACGGACACCAAGTCGTAGATATTGTACCTCCAGGACCAGAACTTCTTGTTTCTGAAGGTGAATCCATTAAGATTGATCAACCATTAACAAGTAATCCTAATGTGGGTGGGTTTGGTCAGGGAGATGCGGAAATAGTACTTCAAGATCCATCACGTGTTCAAGGTCTTTTTTTCTTTTTTGCGTCCGTTATTCTGGCACAAATTTTTTTGGTTCTTAAAAAGAAACAGTTTGAAAA